TACTGGATCTTACAGAGCCTATTCATGTGCGACACGATTCGGGTCTAATCATAGAAAAAATTCTTCTCAAGTGAACCAGCCTATCCTCTGTATGGGGTTTACGCAGTGGTTGGAACAGAGACACATTTGGTTGTAAATTCCAATGCGGCGGATATATGATTTTATCCGTACAGGCCAATCAATAGTTCAAGTCACACACTCCCATAATCCATTTTCTCTTCAGAGAATCCACCTCAACTATTAGTTTTTCATATCACATTAAGTAATACAATATTGCGAAGTTGAAGGGAAATATCCAAACACATGTCTTATTTTTTACAATAATCCATGCTTGTAGCAATGAAATACTATTGTTCCTCCCAAAAAAGATAGATGATTGATGACAAATATCTATGACCCGCCTTCTCTATAAAGGACCAGAAATACCTTGTTTACGTATCATTAAGAAGTGCATTAACATAAATACGGCAGTAAGAAGAGGTAATACAAAAGTGTGTAAACTATAAAAACGAGTTAACGTAGATTGACCTACACTAGCACTTCCCCGTAATAACTCGACCAAGGGTGATCCTATTACAGGAATAGCGTCAGGTACGCCCGTCACGATTTTTACTGCCCAATAACCAATTTGGTCCCAAGGTAAGGAATAACCAGTTACACCAAAAGATGCGGTCAATACAGCGAGAACCACACCCGTAACCCAAGTCAATTCGCGGGGTTTTTTAAACCCACCGGTGAGATATACACGAAATACGTGCAAGATCATCATTAGTACCATCATACTTGCCGACCAGCGATGAACTGATCGGATTAACCAACCAAAGTTAGCTTCAGTCATTATGTATTGAACCGAGGTAAAAGCCTCGGTAACGGTTGGACGGTAGTAAAAAGTCATGGCAAACCCCGTAGCTACTTGTACTAAAAAGCAAGTAAGCGTAATCCCCCCTAGACAATAAAATATGTTGACATGAGGAGGAACATATTTACTAGTTATATCATCTGCAATCGCCTGAATTTCGAGACGCTCTTCGAACCAATCATATACTTTATTGAGATAGGTAAACCAAAAGAACTCCCCCTCTGAGAACCGTATATGAGAATTTCATCTCGTACAGCTCAAGCAAAAACACCCCAATACAATACGGGTTGTAACGGATATAGGTGTAATAGGAAGTTTGAAACTTCTTCGTAAATACTCCATTCAATTTTCTCTGAAAATACGAAGAACAAAAAAACCTAAACCTCCTCTTTAGTGATGATAATGCCAAAAATTCAAGTCAGCACGCTCATCTTTATATGGATCGTTACAGGCCTCTGGAATTTTCTCTGTCTCTATTTATTTTTTTTTAGATATATAATTTTGATTTCTTTTTTTGTTTTTTCTTGATAGGAATTCTCTTGTTGAGACCCTATGAATCGATTGAAACCTCAGATTCATACTAGAACCACGATGATTGAATAAAGCTCCCAAGCTAAGCCAAAAGGTTCTCTGAGTAAGAACCATTTGATCATCAATAAATGAAATGACTCAAAATCCAGAGAAAAAGTTGCTCATTGGTCAAAAAAAATCAGTAAACAAATAAGCAATTTTGAAGGAAGAAAAATCGAAGGATTTTTAATATTTATAATTTCAAATGAAATCTTTTGAAATTTTTTGAGTCCGGTCACGAGGTCTTAATAGTAGGTATGAATCATAGTTCAAATATTTCTTTTCTTGATCTCTTTCATTCTACATATTCCGTGCTCCGGATACTAGAATGACTACCCGACGAGGCAAAACCCATCTCTCTCAAGATGACAGACCTAGTTTCTGTACTATCAATAGGATCAATTATATCAAGTCACACACTCATATTCCGGAAATACCGAAACAAAGGAATTTCACGGTCGAACTACCAGAACAGCCTATAAATCCTAATCCTAAGTAATTCATTTAGGATTGAGAAATCCAAGACTTCGTGATTCTTATGGACCTAATTCATTGTAATTTCATCCAGTAAAACGGAAGAATTATAAATCTCCAAAATAATAGATAGGAATACCGCAAATAGAGCCATTGCGACACCCATCAAAGGGGTAGTTCCCCATCCAGGAGCTACTTTACCGTATTCCGAATTCAATGGTTTCAATAAATTTCCTAGACCTGTTGTTCTTGGTCTTGGACCAGGACCAGATCTAGAATTACCCTCAACGGTTTGTGTAGCCATAAGTCCTATTGCATTGGTTGAGATCTGTTGACTTTGTATACCATTCCGTTGTAAATAAACGATCTTATCATAGATCTATTGTGGTCTTGAAATTATATAATAATGGAAACAGCAACCCTAGTCGCCATCTTTATATCTGGTTTACTTGTAAGTTTTACCGGGTATGCCTTATATACCGCTTTTGGGCAACCCTCTCAACAACTAAGAGATCCATTCGAAGAACACGGAAACTAGTTGAAGTAAAGTAATAAGCCTCCCAACATGGGAGGCTTATTACTTTACTTCAACTGAGATAATAAAAAATCATTTCCCTTTTTTAGTCGGAACCTTAGGTGGTTCTCGAAAAAAGATAGCGAAAAAAATGATTCCTAGAGTCGAGACTAAGAGGAATGTATAAACCAATGCTTCCATAAATTTGATTGTGGTTTACAATTATAGCTTCCACACCTGTTCATTTGGTTTGGGATCATCTCCCAGATAAAGAAAAGACAAAAATCAACTAAAAAAAAAAAGAGATTTAAATCCGGATTTCTCTGGTACTTATTACTATGTAAAAGTTAACTAAAAAAAATACACTAGAGGCAAAAGATACCGGATCAATGTTGTAGTTGTATCAGACTACTTGTCTCCTTGTAGTTGGGTCCCCAAGTTTTTGGAATGCTCCAAATTCCACTTGAGCATCCAAATCCGGGTCAATACCAGCAAAAACATCTCTGAACAAGGTTCTAGCACCATGCCAAATGTGTCCGAAAAAGAAGAGCAAAGCAAACGAAGCATGCCCAAAAGTGAACCAACCCCTTGGACTGCTGCGAAAAACCCCATCGGATTTCAAAGTAGCACGATCTAATTCAAAAATTTCACCTAATTGAGCACGCCTAGCATATTTTTTCACAGTTGCAGGATCACTATAACTGACTCCATTGAGTTCGCCACCATAGAACTCAACAGTTACCCCTACTTGCTCGACACTATACTTTGATTCCGCTCGTCTAAAGGGCACATCGGCTCTGACAATTCCGTCTCCATCTACCAAAACTACTGGAAATGTTTCAAAAAAAGTCGGCATACGACGTACAAAAAGCTCACGCCCCTCTTTATCTCTAAAGATAGGGTGTCCTAACCATCCAACAGCTATTCCATCCCCGTTGTCCATTGAACCCGCTCTGAATAATCCCCCTTTTGCTGGATTATTACCGATGTAATCATAAAAAGCTAATTTTTCGGGAATTTTAGACCAAACTTCGGATAAACTCTGATTTTCAACGAGTCCGGCACCAACCCTTCGATAAATTTCTTGCTGAAAGTATCCCTGATCCCATTGATAACGGGTGGGACCAAATAATTCGATGGGGGTAGTTGCTGAACCATACCACATAGTTCCAGCAACAACAAAAGCCGCAAAGAAAACAGCAGCGATACTGCTAGAAAGGACAGTTTCAATATTCCCCATACGTAATCCTTTGTATAGGCGTTGGGGCGGACGGACACTAAGATGAAATAGGCCTGCTAATATGCCCAATGTGCCCGCTGCAATATGATGAGAGGCTATGCCTCCCGGGACAAAAGGGTCAAAACCTTCTACGCCCCACGCAGGACTTACAGATTGTACTTTTCCAGTTAGTCCATAAGGGTCGGACACCCATATTCCAGGACCATACAAGCCTGTTACATGAAATGCACCAAACCCAAAACAAGCTAACCCTGAGAGAAATAAATGAATTCCAAAAATCTTGGGCAAATCCAAAGAAGGTTTTCCTGTACGTTCATCGCGAAATATTGCTAGATCCCAATACACCCAATGCCAGATAGCTGCTAAGAAGCACAAGCCAGAAAACACAATATGTGCCCCAGCCACGCCTTCGTAACTCCAAATACCCGGATTTGTTACAGTCCCCCCTGTGATATTCCAACCGCCCCAGGAATTGGTTATTCCTAAACGAGTCATGAAGGGTATAACGAACATACCTTGTCTCCACATTGGATCAAGAACGGGGTCAGAGGGATCAAAAACCGCTAATTCATATAGAGCCATTGAACCAGCCCACCCAGAAACTAGGGCTGTATGCATTATGTGGACAGCAAGCAACCGACCGGGATCATTCAATACGACGGTATGAACACGATACCAAGGCAAACCCATGAAAATACCCCTTTATCAAAGAAAAATAGACACTATGTAACTTTATCGCATTGCATTGGAAAAGACTATGCTATTGACTTCCGCTTTTCAGTGGATTATTTTGGCGCAAGGGTGCATATTTATTTTTTCCATTTTCTTGGCAATAACGGAACAATTCTGTTCGTAGGAACAAAGAAAAGCAGATCTATTCTATACCCAATAAGTACCAATACGCAATGGGGGATTGGTCCCATTTTCAATGAGCAAATGCAGAGAAATTTGTTCATCATTCGAACAGCCCGACCCATTCGTAAGACTTTTCCTTTATTCATTTCGCCTTCTTCTTCTTCTATGCACTTTTCGATCTTATGAAAACAATAAACTCATTGTTACGTTTCCACATCAAAGTGAAATCTAATACTTAACTCTTTTTTTTCATTTAATGCCTATTGGTGTTCCAAAAGTACCCTTTCGGATTCCGGGAGAGGAGGATGCAGTTTGGGTTGACGTATAGTGCGACTTGTCAGACATATTGGGTCATACGGGATTTCCCCGTTCTCTCTCCCGATCGAGATACCCCCGCTTCGATAAAAAGTTGATTAAACCATCAAAAATTTGGAGCGCGAAGTGCAATTAGATCCATTTTTGAGGGCTCACTATCAATATTATCAATTATAATAATTTATGGTTGACTTGGTTGGACTAATAATATGAAGTATCCAGGCTCCGTTCAGAAAATACTCAATGGGTAAGTAATAGGGGTCCGATTACTGCTTGTATCATAAAGGATTCCTTAAATATTTGGCGGAAGGAAGACATGAAATGAATTAAAAAAAGCCGTATCAAAAAGAAGTGGTATGAGGATCATTTGTCCTATATGTACAAATTAAAATCGGTTGGATCTTATCTTTTCGTTACCCGGAGTAGAGCATAAACCTAAAAAAAAAATGGAAGAGGCCCCTTCAGGAACAAGAAAATTACACCGTAATTTGGAGACGAAATAATACATCAATGAGAGGATAATTTTATAGGAGGTTTAAAAGTCCTTCTATAAATATATAAAAAAGACTAACACATTGATTTTTTTTTGCAATTTTTTTTGAACCGTATGCATTTAAAGGTGCGCGTACGGTTCCTAAGGGATACAATTTTATCCTAATCAACCGACTTCATCGAGAAAGATTACTTTTTTTGGGCCAAGGAATTGATAGCGAGATTTCAAATCAACTTATTGGTCTCATGGTATACCTCAGTATAGAGGATGAGACCCGGGATCTTTATTTGTTTATAAACTCGCCCGGCGGATGGGTAATACCCGGAGTAGCCATTTTTGATACTATGCAATTTGTGCCACCAGACGTACATACAATATGCATGGGATTAGCCGCTTCAATGGGATCTTTCATTCTCGTCGGAGGAGAAATTACCAAACGTCTAGCATTCCCTCACGCTTGGCGCCAATGGGTTTTTCATTTGAGAGAAAAAAGAAGACTATGCCTTCGCCATATGGATGGAATAAGAATATTGAGTAATAATAGCATGGCACCTTGAATTCGGTATGAACAAATCTTTTTTGTTTTTCAAAAAATGCGATTTTGTATCGGGAGAGTAGTATGAGGCAGAAGATATTTCCGATTTTTTCTTATCTATCGGGAGTTCATTTCAGCGTCACAATTTTTTCACACCAGAATTCTTTTTTTTTTCAATATTTATGTTATTAAATTATCAAGGACTACTATAAAAAACCAAGAAAGTGTTTTCCTTCTTTGATCGGATCAAAAAGAAACTTTGGGATTGCGGAATCACAGACAAAAGAAATTCTAAATAGAGAAAGCAACGGAACCATCATAGTATTTTTTGAACTCCATTGAAAGGAAGGGTGGTAAGTGGATCACTTAATGATCTGGATCTGATAGATCATATTTCTTTTTTCGCGATGCAAAAGAAAAAGAAATTCCATTGTGGAGCCGTTTGCAACGCAAGAAAATGCCCGTACGGTTCTTCAATTCTATATATATTTTTTCTTCTTGTTTTTCTTTCTCTCTTTCCTTCCCCGATCGTACGAGATAAAGGAATCCTTCATTATGTTATATTATATCATCAGGGTAATGATTCATCAACCTGCTAGTTCTTTTTATGAGGCACAAACAGGAGAATTTGTCCTAGAAGCGGAAGAACTACTTAAAATCCGCGAAACCCTTACAAGAGTTTATGTACAAAGAACGGGCAACCCTTTATGGGTTGTATCCGAAGACATGGAACGGGATGTTTTTATGTCAGCAACGGAAGCCCAAGCTTATGGAATTGTTGATCTTGTAGCAGTTGAAAATACTGGGGATCTCTTGTAATTATTCCACATCAAATAATAATTTGAACGAGCTACTATTTTTATTTATTTTTTTTAGGATTAAAATAAATAAGGTAAAATATTAAATTAAATAGAATAAATTCATAATCATCTGGTTAGGATCGATCTAAACCAGCTCATTTTGTATATGATTTAGCATGCCAACTATTAAACAACTTATTAGAAACACAAGACAGCCAATCAAAAATGTCACAAAATCCCCCGCTCTTGGGGGATGTCCTCAGCGTCGAGGAACATGTACTAGGGTGTATGTGCGACTCGTTCAGATCATGAGCTGGACCAAAAGAAAGTAAACATTTTTCCAGTCTTGTATCGACGACCGGTATCAATGAATAGGATGGAATTCTTCCATTTATTTCTAACTAAAATACTAAAATAAAGACCTCCATTGCGTATGAAATTTATGGTTTCTATTGGTGCAAATCCAATCACCTTAATTGAAGATGATAAGCAATTCCCCATTGGTAGCAAATGGGTTATCCATTAAGCGGGTAATTCATATTTAAAAAGCAGAAAAATAATGCTCTCACGCTTGCAAGAACGGACTACTAGGGCCAGCTACCTAGCCAACTTTCATAATTAAATGCCGTTACTGTATGGGTAGATCTCATTGTGAAAAGATCTATTGTTGGACAATTCCTGGGTAGAGTCAAAGAATGTGAACTGTACAAGTTACTAATAACATTGATTAAATGGGATTAAAGGGCTCCGGTGTATAGAGAGGACCTCACCGTTTACAAAGTAACCATAGAAACGATGGAACCCACTATTCTTTTTTTATCCGTTTACCCTTACTACTTATTTCTACTTTATACTATACTCAATAGTAAATTGAAAATTTACTATTTTTTGGATACCTAGTATCGATACAAATCGATACAATTTCTTATTTCGTTCTTATTTCAAGGTGAAATGGCTGTAAAAAAAATTGTGGTTGGGAAGGTCATAGTAGCAAAAGCCATTGGAATTTTTATTTTATACATCGGAAGAATCCGTTTTGTTATTAATAGACTAGGAAAGGGGATAAAGAATGACTGAAAGAAAAGAAATCAATCAGTTATTCATCAAAGTTTAATTTGATTCAATGACCAGAATTAGACGAGGGTATATAGCACGGAGACGTAGAACAAAAATTCGTTTATTTGCATCAACGTTTCGAGGGACTCACTCAAGACTTACTCGAACTACTATTCAACAAAAAATAAGAGCTTTGGCTTCTTCGCATCGGGATAGGGGCAGACAAAAGAGAAATTTTCGTCGTTTATGGATCACTCGAATAAATGCAGTAATTCGGGAGATTAAAGTATCCTATAGGTATAGTAAATTTATAAATGATTTGTACAAGAGGCAATTGCTTCTTAATCGTAAAATACTTGCACAAATAGCCATAGCAAATACGAATTGTTTTTACATGATTTCCAATGAGATCATTAATTAAATAAAAATATAAAAATAAGGAGATTTGAAGGAATTCGTCGCAATAATTTTTATAAATAGGTCCCCGGAGAACGAACTCCGGGAAGGTATAGTAAAAATTACTATGATAAAGTAGTAAAAAAAAAAAAGGAACACGTTTCAATAAAAAAATTTCTTCTTCATTTTCATTCATTTATTTTTCGATTATTATTTTTTTTTCTTACGATTTTTTTATGACGTGTCAATCCGAATTATCGAATTTTTCGAACAAAACATCACCCTGGGATGGGATTCGTATTAGAATTTTGATTAAATTAATCGAAAAATAAAATAGACCTATTTCTTTCTAGTTCGCGGACCTGTAGTTCTAGGAGTAGACTCAGTTCTTTCAAATTGTTTCTCGTTATTAAGAAAAGGTAACGAAGATAAAATACGAGCTTGTTTTATAGCAATAGTAATTAAGCGTTGTTGTTTCAAAGTCAATCTATTCACTCGTCTAGATAATATTTTTCCTTGCTCACTAATAAATCGACTAATTAAACTCATGTTTCGATAATCAATTCGATCCCCCGACCCAATTGGGGGCAAACGTCTACGAAAAGATCGCTTGGATTTAAGAAAAAGCTTGGATTTATCCATGTTTTATTCCTTCTCTCTAAAATCCTATTTCTTAATTCTAATTTTAGATTTGACGGAAATAGGAGTTGATTGGTTTGTGGTTTATTTTAAATAAAATATTTATTATTATTTATTATATGTAATTTACATTAAGTTGTTCCTGTTTCTTGAAGGGGAGGTACGCACGCGTTCTCTTTGATCTATTTTTTTATCTCCCCATGAATCGTATGTTTGTAACAATAGGGACAGAATTTTCTCAATTCCAATCGACTAGGCGTATTGTGTCGATTCTTTTGAGTAATATATCTGGAAATGCCCGGTGATTCCTTATGAATATCGTTTCGGACACAACTGTTACATTCCAAAATAACTCTTATTCGGACACCTTTACCCTTGGCCATGAACCTCCTTTGAATTTTTGATTCGAAACGAAAAAAAGAAGTTGCTGACCTGAAATGAAATCCAATTATGAAAGATTTCGTTGAAATCAATAGAAAAAAATAAGTAATACAAAGATTTCTAACTATCAATTATTTATAATCTCGGTATAGTATAAAGTTTTTCATTTAAATATCTTGTATGATTTTTTGTTGTTCGCGACCTCAGTTCTAGTTCAGTTCCCCCTCTACTAATTTGAACCTGAACCCCAGTTTCGATGCGATTGACTCTACTTGTGTGTGTGTTTTTTTTTTTTTTTTTTTTAGCGTTCTTTAATTTTTAAAACAACAAAACAAAGAAAGGAAGAGAAGGGGAGTTAGTCACAGATAATTTATTGTATCTCTAATCTTCTTAAACCCTTCCTGTGTCAATAACTAGAATGAAAAAAAGGGGAATGTCAACGCATCCGGGAATAAACGATTGATCTCTATCAATAAACCTGCTAAAGACCCGAACCATAGAGTACTTAGCACAGGTGCCACAGAGAGATATGTTTTTATATCTCGCATCGAAAACCCTCCTTTTTTGTATTTGTAAAATTGTAATACATATATGATCAAATGCATGTGTAGTTAAGGATCACTTGTAGGTGTCCGCGCAATTCCTAACCAAAATGGATATATAAAACGACCCCCAATAGACGAGATTTTTCTTTCCTTACAATAGAGAAAAAGGTGTTTCCTTCTTTTTGAACATTACTAATAAAATAAAGATTTTTTATATTTTTATATGTATATAATTCTTTTTTTTTTATTATATGTTAATATGAGCCATGAGACCAAAAAGAAAAAAAAAAAAAAAATGACAAGAAAGTTTGTATATCAATGAAGGAAA